CGCTGCAAGAGTCAAATATGAGACTTCATACACCTCAAAGCTCATAGGACGAAAAGAGCTTCTTTTGAGATCCTTAGACTCATTATGCCTGGCATTGAATATTGAATGGAATGAGCATTTACCTTATAATGGCAGGTTCTTTTTTATTTGGCACCATAATTCGCACCTGAATTGGATCAAACCAAATATTTGTCAGGCTATTTTTCTCTTGTTCTCTCGAATCTACGGAGTAAGACATCAACTTATAAAAAAAAATTATGGTCCTTGCATAATGAGCTCCCTTGAAAAGCATTGGCGCACGTGTAAACGAGGTGCTCTACCTAACTGAGCTATAGCCCTTGTTATAACTATTTTAACATAGAGACAATTTTTTGTCAAGAAGGGTATCCCATAATTCCACATGATAACTCTCTGATCTGTTTATGTTTAATGGTAAAATATTTATATTGCTTAATTGCTTAAAAAACCTATTTTACCTATAATCCATCGAAGTGATGGAGACTTTTTTGTGGTGATAAATGACCTACTTAACCCAATGGTTAGAGTATTGCTTTCATACGGCAGGAGTCATTGGTTCAAATCCAATAGTAGGTAGAACTTATTAGATACCATGGAATCCGGTATCTAATAAGTTTTTCTACCCATCCTCTTTTTGTCGTTCTATAATCAAATTAGACCTCATTGTGTTCATTTTGTGGAATGGAATAAAGATGTAGTGTGTAGGGTATAATAAAGAACTCTTTTTCTTTTGATTGAATGTATTTATGACTATTAAGAGGAAATTGCATTGACAGCCTCTACTCGCGTTCTAGCTCGTCTGAGAGCTAGATTTGACTCAATTGCTTGTCTCTTACCCTCAGCTCTACTCAAGTTAGCTTCAGCTATTTCAAGAGTTTGTTGAGCTTCTTGTGGATCAATGTCAGTACTAATTTCCGCATCATTTCCTAAAATGGTTATCTCATTATTACTTATTCTAGCGAAACCGCCCATAAGAGCCACCGTTAACCATTGGTCGTTTAGTCGTATTCTCAAAAGGCCTATATCTACAGCCGCGGCAATGGGGGCATGATTTGGTAATATGCCAATTTGTCCACTATTAGTAGATAAAATAATCTCTTTCACTTCGGAATCCCAAATAATTCGATTAGGAGTCAGTACACAAAGATTTAAAGTTATTTCTTCAATTTGCTCTCCTCTTCTAAATTCAGAGCTTTCGCGGTAGCTTCATCGATGTTACCCACCAAATAAAAGGCCTGCTCGGGAAGACCGTCTAATTTTCCGGAAAGGATAAATTGAAATCCCCGAATTGTTTCTGCGAGACCAACATATTTCCCTGGAGAACCAGTAAAGACTTCTGCAACAAAGAAGGGTTGTGATAAGAAACGCTCAATCTTTCGTGCTCTTGCTACAGTTAAACGATCTTCTTCGGATAATTCGTCCAGCCCAAGGATAGCTATAATGTCCTGAAGTTCTTTGTAACGTTGTGAAGTTTGCTTAACCCTTTGTGCAGTTTCATAATGTTCCTCGCCAACGATTCGAGGTTGTAACATAGTTGACGTTGAATCCAAGGGATCTACTGCTGGATAAATACCTTTGGCAGCTAATCCTCTTGATAATACGGTAGTAGCATCTAAATGTGCAAATGTCGTGGCAGGAGCAGGGTCGGTTAAATCATCTGCAGGTACATAAACTGCTTGGATCGATGTTATAGATCCTTCTTTGGTAGAAGTAATTCTTTCTTGCAAAGAACCCATTTCCGTACTAAGGGTAGGTTGATAACCCACTGCAGAAGGCATTCTACCTAATAAGGCAGAGACTTCGGACCCTGCTTGAACGAAACGAAATATATTGTCAATGAATAGAAGTACGTCTTGCTCATTAACATCCCGAAAATATTCCGCCATGGTTAAGGCAGTCAAGCCAACTCTCATACGAGCTCCTGGCGGTTCATTCATTTGACCATAGACTAGAGCTACTTTGGATTCTGCAAGATTTTTTTCATTAATCACTCCGGATTCTTTCATTTCCATGTAGAGATCATTTCCTTCACGAGTACGTTCACCTACTCCGCCAAATACGGATACGCCTCCATGAGCTTTGGCAATGTTGTTGATCAATTCCATGATGAGTACTGTTTTACCCACTCCAGCTCCCCCAAAGAGTCCTATTTTTCCTCCACGACGATAGGGAGCTAAAAGATCTACCACTTTAATCCCTGTTTCAAAGATTGATAATTTCGTATCTAACTGTATGAAGGCGGGTGCAGATCTATGAATGGGAGATGTTGTACGAATATCGACAGGACCTAAATTATCAACAGGCTCTCCAAGAACGTTGAAAATTCGTCCGAGAGTAACTCCGCCGACTGGAACACTTAGAGGAGCTCCTGTGTCAATCACTTTCATTCCTCTCATCAGACCATCTGTAGCACTCATAGCTACAGCTCTAACTCGATTATTTCCTAATAATTGTTGTACCTCACAAGTTACATTAATTTGCT